TGTCGGACTTGATTAATTGCTCTTTGTTGTTCAAAATGAATGGTTTCATTTTTGTAATTTTCTAATTGGTCCAAAGTCTTAGAAGTTGAATTAATCAAATTGAATTTTTCTCGTTCTATCTCAGAGTATCCGTTCACTCGAAACTGATCTGCTTCTATTTCGACTTTCCGTAACCGGGCCCGGGCTTTTTCCAGCCGTTCAACGGCCCCGCCCTGCAGTTCTTCTGAATTTCGAATACTATTCAAGATCCTCAGTTTGCGATTATCTAATAAATCACTTAATGAAAGTAGATTATCTTTCCATTCATCTCAAAACTTCCATGATCCCTTCCCGAACCAAACATGAAATTTTCGATTCATTTGGCTCTCACACTCAATTACGTCAACTACTTATGTATGGGGGGGGGTTCCCATATCTTTTTTTAATGTAATGAGCCTATCCTCTCTCTTCTCTATTCATATTCCAAAATGAATCTTGCGACTGATCCCTAATCCAAGACCGGAATATTCGGAGGACTCTTCTGACCAAATCAAAATAGATAATTGTCAGCAAAGTTGTTTCTTTTTTTCTTCAAATCCAAAGAATTCTTCTTACTTTATACATAGGTCATCGATTCAGCATAAAAAAGAGTTGTTTGAAATACCTATTTTTCCAATATTTTCCAATCAAATTTCCAATACCACTAAAAGGCTCAAATCTTTTTATCAACATGAGTGTTTTATATCGAAAAAAAAAAATTCCAATTATTATTAATTATTTCATTATTCCTTTTGAAAATATTTCTATTCTATAGTAAAACATAGTAGTAGAAAGAGTACCGTGCTTTGTCTGGACTTCAATTCAAACTTTAGCTTTAACCATGTTAATGGTCCCACATTATTGGTTTGATTCATAGAGAATCAAAATAGATTTACCAACAAATCACGAAATGCTATGGTTCTTAAATATGATTTGAAATTGATTCAGAAGTAATTCGCGGAATCATGCACCCTTTTCCCTTTGGTCCTTAGTTATAACGAAAAAAAAAGTGCAGCTGGTTGGGTCCAGCCGATTCTTGAAATAAACAACTCGCACACACTCCCTTTCCAAAAAAGATCAATACACCAAGCACTACACTTAGATTTATTGGATTTGTTGCTAAAATATCGGTATTAAACCCGAAACTCCCGGCGAATGGCCAGTGAACCAAAGAAACGAAAGAATCGGTTCCATTTTTCATATGATCTCCTCTTTTAGATAGACTAAAAAAAATTAGTAATTTACCTATTTCGACACAGAGTCAAAAATTCGATTTTGAAATCCTTTCTTTGAATTGGAAATTGGGGATTCCCGCTAAGAAGGATACTATTTAGTATTAGGGACCGGGACTTCTGTCAATTGCAAAACCCCTCGTTTGTTGCAACATCCCTTAAAAAGAGGGTTTTCCTTACTTTAGACTAATAAAGGGAAAGAAAAAAGTGAATTGGTATGCTTATTTTAATTCCTCATCCTCAAATAAGTCCTTCCAATTGTAGGAGTTAAATCTTGATAGAATTCGAAAAAGCCCGAAACACCGATCTAATCAATAAGAGAAAAAAAAAAAATAAGTCAATTTCCTTTCCTATTTATCGGATTAAACAAAAGGATTCGCAAATAAAAGCGCTAATGCTACAACCAGTCCATAAATTGTTAAAGCTTCCATAAAAGCCAGACTAAGCAATAAAGTACCTCGTATTTTTCCCTCCGCTTCGGGTTGTCTCGCAATTCCCTCTACTGCTTGGCCCGCAGCAGTACCTTGACCAACTCCAGGTCCAATAGAAGCAAGCCCAACAGCCAACCCGGCGGCAATAACGGAAGCGGCAGAAATCAGTGGATTCATGATAAGTTCCTCGCACTAAAATGAAAATAAACAAAAACTAAAGAAATCGTTAATGATACAATCGTCCAATGAATTATGACTTAATTATTCCGTCACTGGGATTCACCCAGCCGAAGTAACTAGGAACTCCGAATTGGAATAATAATAATATTATTATTGAACCACCAAAACTATTTCGATATCTTTTTTTTAGTTCCGATCCACGGGCACAACACAGGATTTTTATGAATCCATACGACTTTTGTTCTTCCATTTCTTTTTTCGGGACCCTTTTTTGAATTCTTCGTTCGTTTTCTTTACTTTATTTCATCTCTTTATTTTTATTGATTCAATTCCCAGTCAAAGCAAAGACGAAATCGAATAATTTCTATTGGAATCCCTATCGAAATTCACAATAGTCGCAAGAGTAGGGTGGATTAGATGTATCTTTAGTTCATATATAACTAGCAATATCTAATATCCCATATACATGTCTTTCTTCCAGAACGTAAACCAACTATTCATATCTTAGATTCAAAGTATTCGTATCGTAAAGTCAATCGTATTCTAGAACCCCTTTTCAAAAAACCCACAAGAGTTGGCATTTGATTCCAGATACCTAATTATGTCCCCTCGCCTAATCACCCCTTTTTTTATTTTTTATGAATCTCTTTTTTTAGGAATTTTTTTCTATTCCGTTTATTTATCATTATCCAACATGGCTACACTCGAAATAGACGAATTCATTGGGGCGAATCATTGCATAGAACTCAATATCAGTATTTGATTGAGGTACGGTCATGCAATTTATTATTTATTATATTAATATTTTCTTTTGGTCAATCGTTGAATTGAAGAATTGACTAAAATCAACTAAAAAGGGAATCCTTTTAGCTAAATTTAGCTAAAAAGGGAATCATTTTAGAAAGCATCTTTCTTTTCTTTTTTTTAATCACCCGCCTGTGATACTCTAAGAATTTTTATTCAAATTATCACTCTTGGTATTTGCTATTGGAATTGAATGAACAAATAATGAACAAAACAATATAAAGAAAATATTAAGAAAGAAAATATTAATTGGCGGGGGGGGATGATATAATAAGGCCAAAGAGGAATTTTAGGAAAAAGATCCTTTCGATCTCTTTCCTAAAATTCCCCAATTTCATAATTTTTTTTATACGACTCTTGGTCGTATATTCTGTATTTGTAAGATTTATGGTTGGATATGTATGTTTCCTAAGTCGATTATCTTGAATTACACATACATTGCCTTGTTCTAAGCTACAAAAAAAGACAATTTCGAAAACGAGTCAATGATGTCCCTCCATAGATTCGCCTATATAAGCCGCAGCTAAAGTTGCAAAAATAAGAGCTTGAATACCGCTTGTAAATAATCCAAGGAACATGACAGGTATAGGAACCACTAAAGGGACTAAAGAAACAAGAACAACAACTACTAATTCATCGGCTAATATATTGCCGAAAAGTCGAAAACTAAGTGATAAGGGTTTTGTGAAATCTTCTAAAATGTTAATGGGTAACAGAATTGGAGTCGGTTGAATGTATTTACTGAAATAACCTAATCCCTTTTTGGAAAGACCCGCATAGAAGTATGCTACTGACGTGAGCAAAGCTAAAGCAACGGTAGTATTTATATCATTCGTAGGTGCGGCTAACTCCCCATGAGGTAACTCTATGATTTTCCAAGGTAAAAGAGCACCAGACCAATTCGAAACAAAAATAAAAAGAAACATAGTTCCAATAAAGGGAACCCATGGGCCGTATTCTTCTCCAATCTGAGTTTTGCTCACGTCTCGAATGAATTCAAGGACATATTCGAAGAAATTTTGACTGGCAGTCGGAACGGTTTGTGGATTCCGAACGGCTATAAAGGCTGAACCTAATAAGATAGCAATTACAACCCAAGAAGTAATAAGTACTTGGGCATGGACTTGGAACCCGCCTATTTGCCAATAGAAATGTTGGCCTACTTCCACACCGGATATATCGTATAACCCCTTTAGTGTGTTGATGGAACATGATAGAACATTCATATTGCCCTCTGACCGAAATCGAAATTTAAAAGGAATTATTTTGATTCAACCATCTTCTTTTCGACTTGTCTACGTGAATTGTAGATTTTGAATATCTGCTAATTACATAATATCCACCAGTTTTTGTCTATTTTTTTTTGTGCGATTCAGGAATAGTACCCCAGCCATAAATCCATGGAGTTACCAAAAAAATTGATTTATCTTATTATTAATCAACGATTTCGTATATAGCTAGAGCGACCCTCACAAATTGCGAATACTAATTTGTTAAGAATTAATCGGATTGAAGCTATAGCGTCATCGTTTGCTGGAATCGAAATATCTGCGAGATCGGGGTCACAATTTGTATCAATTAAACAAATTGTTGGAATTCCCAAAGTGATACATTCTCGAAGAGCCGTATATTCTTCGTGCTGATCGACGAGGATTACAATATCGGGTGCCCTCGTAATATATTTAATCCCGCCCAGATACGTTTGCAGGCGTGATAATTGTCTCTTCAAAATAGCGGCATCCCTTTTGGGAAGACTGTCGAGTCTCCCCTTTTTTTGTTCCGTTCTCAAATCCCTGAACTTGTGAAGTCTTGTTTCTGTGGTGGACCAATTCGTTAACATACCACCGAGCCATTTTTTATTAACATAATGACACCGAGCCCTTATTGCAGCTCGCGCGACTGAATCAGCTGCTTTATTTTTAGTACCAACAATTAAGAATTGTTTTCCCCTACTTGCTGCATCAAAAACTAAATCACAAGCTTCTGATAAAAAACGAGCAGTTCGAGTCAGATTTGTAATATGAATACCTTTGTGTTTTGCAGATATATAAGGTGCCATTCTAGGATTCCATTTCCGAGTACCATGACCAAAATGGATTCCTGCTTCCATCATCTCTTCCAAATGGATGTTCCAATATCTTCTTGCCATTTCTCCCCCACTTCCTCTTAAAAAAAAAAGAGACGAGGCGCCCTGAAATAAAGAATTGTTCCGAGGGAACCTTCTCTTCTACCAGAGATTGACCATTGATAATTGATACACGATCCAGGCCATTCATTACTTTCTATTCATTATTATCTTTTTTTTTCTTACCATTAATCAAATGATCACAAATAGTTAAAAGAATCTGCTCCTAGGACTCATTAAACCCTCTAAGCAATTGCTCTGATGTATCATGGAAAGTCGTTGAAATGCAAGAGTCAAATAATTCTCTGTGGTGTAAGAAAATATCTCTCATTTCCCCCCCGAATAAATTCCCCTTTTGTCTTTCCAAAAGAATGATGTTATGCTGCCTTGAACAGTGCACTAATCCTTTGAATCCGGTACCAACGGGTATTATCCCCCCCAGAACAACGTTTTCCTTCAAGCCTTTCAACCAATCGATACGACCTCGTAGAGCTGCTTTTGCTAAAACTCGTGTGGTTTCTTGAAAACTTGCTTCGGATATAAAACTTTGAGTATTCAGAGATGCTCTCGTTATTCCCAATAAGATAGCTCGATAACAGATCACTTCTTCCAAAGCGCGCCCCGTTCGTTCCGCTCGTAACAATCCAATCAGTTCGCCGGGTAAAAAAATATTAGACATTCCATCTTCTGAAACCAAGACTTTTGATGTTATTTGACGTACAATAATTTCTAGATGCCTATTATGGATCTGCACCCCCTGCGATCGATAAACCTTTTGGATCTTATTAACCAAAGAGATACGACTTTGCACTATAGTTAGCTCAGCACCAATCAAGAATCCCCAGGGAATCCCAAGAATTCTTGTTATACGCGCGTTCCAACCCTCAACTCTCTTTTCTAGGTTCATCGATATTGAATCAAGCGAACGCACTTCTAACACTTGTTCTACTTTTGGAAGACCCTGCGTTATATCACCAGATCTCGATTTTTCATATATAAATGTAACTAATGTATCCCCTTCGTAAAGGATTTCTCCATAATGCCCATGAACAGTTGCTCCAGGAGTAGCCAAATAAGGCTTAGCTGATCGTATTACTACAGAGTTGACTTGAACAATTAAAACTTGACCAGATTTTAGGGGTGGTCCGTTTTTGGTTATACATACATTTTCACAAAGAAACTGCCCAAGACTAATTCTCGGGGACATTTCCTTACAATAATTATGATGGAGAAAATACCAATTCAAATTAAATGGATTCAAAATGATCTTACTGTCTGTATCAGGATTCGAAATTTCCCCGTTTTCATCCATTAAATAATATTTAAGTGTTTGACAAGGCTGTTTTAAATTGTCAAGTTTCAAATAGTTAGTTACCGAGAGATGATTATGAGTTATTAAATAGTAAAATGAATAAAAATTCGCAATTTGAAGGGCTGTTCCTAAAGGTCCCAACGAATTCCTAATTGGGGTTAGAGAATCTTTTGGAGTTGGAATTGATTGTTTTATCACATTGTGATATTTTACATCGTTCAATGGACCCATTCGAAAATAATTAGATGATGACAAAATTATCAAAGATTGGCATTCCTTATTTCTATTCAACAACGTACGAATAGTTCCTTGATTTTGGCTAAGTGATTGTTCAACCCCCGCCTTGCCAAAAACGGAATAAAACAGATTGCTATTGGTGCGAACGGAACCATTATCAGAGATCAATCCTGAACCTGACGGATGATTCCTTTTTCTGATATATGAAATTTGGGATTTCACTAAGTTGATTCTTAAGAAATCGCGAATCAGACCATTTGTACGTACTTCAACAAAGGAAGCACAAACCTCTTCGACGGAAGAACTTTTTTTGTCTTGGTCCCAATTCAACACAAAACACGTACGAACTAATTGAATACTTGTATCAGGAATTCCCCGAGCAGCTTTGCCCTTCCCATAAAGGACATAATTGACAACTCGAAATTTCATATTATCCTTTTCCCGCAGCGGATCCTGGGGGAAGAGTGTTGCTAAATTTATACCGTCTGCTATTTCATATGTGACTACGGGTCGAACCAAAACAAAATACTTTTTCTTGGTAGGTGCGATCCGTTGAACATAGATCCATTTTTTCAATTTTTTTGATTCCTTAGTGGATTCCTTAAGTTTTTTTTTTTCCCTTTCTGGCGGTATCAAGATGCCACTATGTCGGGATATCTTATCTATCTCTCCGGGAAAATGGATATCTCCCGAAAATATTTTTAGTTCAATCCCCCCTTTTTTTCTCTCCATTCGCACCAATCCGCCCACTCGGCTTCTTATATTTAAAGTGATTCGTGTATCTACTCCAATGATACTATTATTCCGTACCATTAGGTAAGAAGATTCGGGAAAAATATGCACTTCCTCGGGAATGAAAAAAAGGCGATCTATTTGCATTTGGTATTTTGGCTTAATTTTTTTGAGTCCTCGATACTCAATCAAGTCCTCTTTTTTGACGATTGAATGCACCCCCAGAGTCCCATATTTAGTAATTCCGGAACTCCTTCTTCTGTATCGAGGATCGTCGAAATAAGCAAGAATACTATTTCTACGGAAAATACCCCCTATGGGTATTTCAATCGAGATCCCTGAATGGGGCATTAGCTCTTTCTCTTGTTCGTGAATCGAGTGGAATGGAATAAGAAATCGATTTCTTTGCCTTTTTGCCAATAAATCCGAATTCGCGTGGAGAATTGCAGGATGTATGAGATTACAATGACCAGTACCTACGATTCTCTTAAATCCCGAATAATCAGATATCTCAAGAATTCCACCTTCTTTTTTAGCAGAAAAATCAGAACTAAATAATTTGTGTCTCGCTTGATCATTATTCACCGAGAGCGAGAGGCTAGAAATCTCTCTTCGTTCGACAGAAAGAGAATGAATATTCATTTGATCTTGATCCTTGTAGAGTGAAAAAGAAACTACACTAGATCCGCATGAACCCCCCGATAATATCCATAAATGACTTGTTTTTGGCAAGAGATGTACATTACTATATGTAAATTCGGGTGCATGGTACACATCAGTACTCCAGTGCATTTCTCCCTCTGAATCAGAATAGATATGTTTTCGAACCCTCTCTTTAAAACTCAAAGTGTATGCTCCCGCCTGAATCTCAGCAATCACTTGTTCTGATTCGACATATTGATCGTTTTGAACTAAAAGAAAACTTTTTGGTGGAATAGTCACATTATGCATAATATCTTCACTCTCAATAATTATATCCAAATCTATCGAACATAGAAAAGCAGGATGCCCGTGACGTGTGCGCGTGGGCTGAACCAAATCCTCGTTGAATTTGATTTTACCGTTAGATGGGGCTCGTACATGTTCTGCAGTGCCCCCTGTAAATACGCCACCGGTATGAAAAGTCCTTAATGTTAGTTGAGTCCCCGGTTCTCCAATAGATTGACCCGAAATAATACCTACGGCTTCCCCCAATTCAACCAGGTCACCATGAGTTGGACTCCGACCATAGCATAATCGACAGATCCAAGATGTACTCCTACAAGTAAAGGGGGTTCGAATAGATATTGCTTGTGCTCGAAAGGTTATGAGTCGATTGACAAGTCCAATCCCAATATCTTGATTTCTAATGGCGATGCATCGCGGACCCATATATATATCGTCTGCTAATACACGACCAATTAATGTTTGGCTAAAAACCCTTTCCGACAGCATCCTCATCCTATTTTGATTTTGAGGACTCACAGAAATTCCTCGGATGGTGCCACAATCGGTTCTACGTACAACAATGTGTTGAACTACTTCAACAAGTCTTCGCGTAAGATATCCAGCATCTGATGTTCGTACAGCGGTATCTACAACTCCCTTGCGGGCTCCATAGCAAGAAATTATATATTCTGTTAAAGAAAGTCCTTCGCGTAAATTGCTTTGAATGGGTAAATCAATCATTTGACCTTGGGGATCAGACATTAATCCTCTCATACCCACCAATTGGTGTACTTGAGATGCATTTCCTCTAGCTCCCGAAAAAGACATTATATGGGCTGGATTAAAGGGATCGGTCATCCTAAAATTAGGATTCATTTCTTGTCGCAAATATTCACTTGTAGCATACCATATCTCAATGGATTGACGTAGTTTTTCTATCGCGTGTACATTCCCATAATGATGGTGTTTTTCCAAAATAAAACTTTGTTGTTCAGCATCTTGGACTAGCCATCGCTTAGAAGGTATCGTTAAAAGATCATCAATACCTAATGAAATAGATGTAGCAGTGGCTTGCTGGAAACCCAGGGTCTTTACTTGATCCAGGATGTGTGATGTATATGCCATTCCGAAGTGATCTATTAACCTGCTAATAAGTCGTTTAATGGCAGTTCCATCTATCATTTTATTGTGAAAGACCAGACTCGCCCGTTCTGCCATAAGTACCTCCGTATTCCGCTGAGTAGGATTCGACAATGGATTTGAGTCAATGATTGGAAAACTTCCTTTTCTCGATCTTGCTTCACGTAGAAAGGTCAGCAATGGTGGTCATACCTGAACCGGAAAGGCCCAAGGTGTCATAGAATTACTTAGTTTAGACACCATATGATTAGGTACCATATGAGCAGGCCCGACAAAACCCTTGTATAGCTTCTTCGATTTCTCGATAAAGAGAAATATGGCCGACGGTGGTTCGAATGTATATAGAAAGAATTTCTTTTTTTACACTTCGTACTATTAGATAATGTCCATAAATCTCATGATAGGTACCCAAAGATTCATAGTGAACTTCGATGGGAGCTTCCCTTGAAGCAATAACGCGTTGATCTAATCGCCACCGGAGCCACAAAGGACTATCTAAATTGATTCTTTTCTGCCGATAAGCCCCAATTGCATCATAGGAATTACAAAAAAAGGGTTCTTTCGTATACTTATAGCTATTATCGTCAATTCTTCCATCTTGATAATTTCTTCGATTACATGGATGATACCTATTTGCACAAATACCTCGACGATTCCCGCTCGTTAATACATAGAGTCCAATAAGCATATCTTGAGTCGGTACGGAAATGGGATCTCCAATAGTAGGAGACAAGAGATTCATATGAGAAAACATAAGTAAACGAGCCTCCGCTTGAGCCTCTAAAGATAAAGGTACATGAACAGCCATTTGATCCCCATCAAAGTCTGCATTGAATCCCTTACAAACTAATGGATGTAAACA